CAAGTTTAATCATTAGTAAAGCTCAAGTCACCGAAGGGAACACCGTGAAAAAGTTAAAACCCCGAGCCAGGGGGCGGGGTTATCCGATAAAAAGACCCACTTGCCATATAACTATTGTACTTAAAGATTTAGCCGCAAAGGAATAAAATTTCGATTCTTTAATACAAATATAATATAAAAATATTCACCAAAGAAAAAATACACCATATTATGTTCAAAAAAACCTGTATGAAGAAAAAAATAAGTACTGTACTAAGAGGTCGTCATATGTATAGTAATACTAGTAGGGGATTATGGGACAAAAAATAAATCCACTTGTTTTCAGACTTGGCGCAACCCAAAGTCATCATTCTCTTTGGTTTGTACAACCAAAAAAATATTCTGAGGATTTACAAGAAGATCACAAAATACGAAATTGTATCAAAAATTATGTACAAAAAAATATGAAAATATCTTCAAGTGTTGAGGGAATTGCATGTATAGAGATTCAAAAAAGAACCGACTTGATTCAAGTCATAATCCATATGGGATTCCCAAAGTTATTAATAGAACCTAGAAAAATCGAAGAATTACAGATAAATGCCCAAAAAGAACTTAATGCTGTGAACCGCAAACTAAACATAGCTATTTCACGAATTTCAAATCCTTATGGACACCCTACTATTCTTGCAGAATTTATAGCAGGACAATTAAAAAATAGAGTTTCATTTCGCAAAGCAATGAAAAAAGCTATTGAATTAACTGAACAGGCGGGTACAAAAGGAATTCAAATACAAATTGCAGGGCGTATCGACGGAAAAGAAATTGCACGTGTTGAGTGGATCAGGGAAGGTAGAGTGCCTCTACAAACCATTCGAGCTAAAATTAATTACTGTTCCTATACAGTTAGAACTATATATGGGGCATTGGGTATAAAAATTTGGATATTTGTAGACGAATAAAAGGCCGGTATTTATTTGATTGATCTTTAGATCAATCAAGTATATATAAGAAAAAAACTTTATTTCATTCTTTTTTTTGTATGTTATGTTAAATCAAAACAAAAAACAAGAATTCTATAAGGTTAAATAAAGATTCAATTAATCTTTTGAGTCGATATAATTGCTATGCTTAGTGTGCGACTCGTTGGTTTTTTTAGGATTATAGTAAAAAAAAAAGACCAGCCCGTAGTCATAGTCTGAACTAATAACCAACTCATCCTTTCGCATTATCTGGATATAAGGAATCAGTCACGATATGATATATTAGTCATATCATTGTAGCAACTGAAATGTTAAAAAAAAAAATAAAAACCTATTTGATTATGAGTTGTGAAACAATAAAAGTAAAGTATGTGGATAAATGGAAGGGTGAGAGAAAGAGAGAAAAAATGAATGATATAGAATTCCAATATGTAAGGTCAAAAATTCATTTCATAAAGGGAAATGTAATAAAGCATTAATACTGATTGAGCTCTAATTAAAGAAAATTGTTCTATGTAAGAATAAAAAAAATAATAAAAAAATCAAGAGCCCTGAGTCAATAAAGACTGAGAGAGTTGACTCAAAAACAAATTTAATTAAGGGCTCCGTTGTAGAATTTAGACCTAACCATTAATCGCGAAGCGATGGGAACGACAGAACCTGTGATTGCATAAGATTCTATTGCAAACGAATCCTAATGATTCATTGGGTAGGATGGCGGAACAAACTAAGAACCAATTCATTTAAGGCATGTCATGAATTAATCCTACAAGTAAAGTCATGTCATGAACTAATCCTATAAACTGAATATTAAATAGAGTAAACATTCGCCCGCGAAAATTTTTAGGATTTCTAAATTGTAGTCAATCTAATAAAAGGCCAAACAAAATAAAGATTCGTTAAAAGCTTCTAATAAACCGAATTTTATAGAATTCTAGATTGAATACATTTTTTTTATCTCAAAAAAGGAAGATGGGAATTTCTAATAGATTATGCTCATATGATTTAATATATTGTTTCCATATATTTTTAATTAAATATAAATAGATGTATATTTTTTTATAATCGTTTCATTCGCGAGGAGCTGGATGAGATGAAACTATCATGTCCAGTTCTGTAGTAGAGATGGAAGTAATAAACAACCATCAACTATAACCCTAAAAGAACCCGATTTCGTAAACATCATAGAGGAAGAATGAAAGGAATATCTTTTCGAGGTAATCATATTTGCTTTGGTCGATATGCCCTTCAAGCGGTTGAACCAGCTTGGATCACATCTAGACAAATAGAAGCAGGACGACGAGGAATGACCCGAAACGCACGCCGCGGCGGAAAAATATGGGTACGTGTATTTCCAGACAAACCAGTTACCGTCAGACCTACAGAAACACGTATGGGTTCAGGAAAAGGATCTCCCGAATATTGGGTAGCTGTCATTAAACCGGGTAGAATACTTTATGAAATGAGCGGAGTACCAGAAAATATAGCCAGAAAAGCTATTTCAATAGCGGCATCAAAAATGCCTATACGAACTCAATTCATTATTTCAGGATAGGAGTGTAGAACCAAAAGAAATAGGATGAAAAAAACAATTGTAGGTTTCTTTTTTTCTTTTGAATAAACAATATTTCTTTTTTTTTTTACGTCGCCTTTGCATTGAAACAAGAGATAAAAATGATATGATTCAACCTCAAACCCATTTGAATGTAGCGGATAACAGCGGAGCCCGAAAATTGATGTGTATTCGAATTCTAGGAGCTAGTAATCGACGATATGCTCAAATTGGTGACGTTGTTGTTGCTGTAATCAAGGAAGCAATACCAAATACACCACTCGAAAGATCAGAAGTGATCAGAGCCGTAATTGTACGTACTTGTAAAGAACTCAAACGTAAAAATGGTATGATAATACGATATGATGACAATGCTGCGGTTGTTATTGATCAAGAAGGAAATCCAAAAGGAACTCGAATTTTTGGGGCAATTGCCCGGGAATTAAGACAGTTAAATTTCACTAAAATAGTTTCATTAGCGCCTGAAGTATTATAAGATTAGGACATAATAGAGTTTATAGTATTTGAATGAAATTGATTAAGTAGTAGATTGTTTGTGTTTCACGTATATGCCTTTAATAATTCATAAATGTTTAAAAATTCAGAAATAATTCAAAAAGAGCATGTTGATTATATCAAAATTCGGGAATAACTAAAATCTTAGTTTATTATGAGTAAAGACACTATTGGTAACCTACTAACCTATATACGAAATGCTGACATGAATAAAAAAAGAACAGTTCGAATACCATATACTAACATCAGTGAAAACATTGGTAAAATCCTTTTACGAGAAGGGTTTCTTGAAAACATGAGGAAACATCAGGAAAGTAACAAATGTTTTTTAGTTTTAACCCTACGACATAGAAGAAATAGGACGGGACCAAATAGAATTGTTTTAAATTTAAAACGAATCAGTCGACCCGGTCTACGAATCTATTCTAACTATCAAGGAATCCCGAGAATTTTAGGGGGGATGGGGATTGTAATTCTTTCTACGTCTCGAGGTATAATGACAGACAGAGAGGCTCGACTAGAAAGAGTCGGTGGAGAAATTTTGTGTTATATATGGTAATCTTTATGATATCCCAATTAGGTATGGAGCTCTCATATTTGTGACACAAGAGAAGAAGTGGGATTACACCTACCACATTAGTTGATACCCCACCCCAAGCGAAAGAACAAAAACGGGTTCATTACAGTTTAATTTCTGCTCGTGGAGATACAATATCACTTTCCAACGGCATGCTCTTGATTTGGTTAGATAATGAAACTTAGATTCTCGATTCTGTTTCAAAACGCATTCGACATAATGAATTTTTACATAAATTATACAGAACTATCAGTAAATACAGTCAAAATTGAGGAAAGTCATTATGACTCAACCAGAGGGCGTATAATTTATTGACTCTGAAACAACGATTATAATTATTAGTGAAGTGATAGTGATTAGGAGGTTTTTCTCAATTTCAACATTTATTTCGTGGAGATACAATACAATTCGAAATTAAAAATTTCAAGAAATTTATTTTCTTCCAATAAAAAGATTCAGAATTAAGTTAAGGAACGACCAATATGAAAATAAGAGCCTCCGTCCGCAAAATTTGTGAAAAATGTCGGCTGATCCGTAGAAGAGGACGAATTATAGTAATTTGTTCGAACCCCAGACATAAACAAAGACAAGGATAATTTTTAGAAAAAGGAGGGGTACTCCATAAATCTAAAGTACCCAACGTCCAAATAAATACAAAAAAGGATCCGTTTTGACATGAAATGGATATATCCATACCATATCTCTGACTTAAATTTATGAGATGATAAAATATGGCAAAACCTATACCAAGAACTCGTTCCCGTAAGAATAGACATATGGGGTCGCGTAAAAATGCGCGTAGAATACCAAAGGGAGTTATTCATGTTCAAGCAAGCTTCAACAATACTATTGTAACTGTTACAGATGTACGTGGTCGGGTAATTTCTTGGTCCTCCGCCGGTACTTGTGGATTCAAGGGTACAAGAAGAGGGACACCCTTTGCCGCTCAAACCGCAGCAGGAAATGTTATTCGGACAGTAGTGGATCAAGGTATGCAACGAGCAGAAGTCATGATAAAAGGCCCGGGTCTCGGAAGAGATGCGGCATTAAGGGCTATTCGAAGAAGTGGCATACTATTAAGTTTCATACGAGATGTAACCCCTATGCCACATAACGGCTGCAGGCCCCCTAAAAAAAGACGTGTATAAAAATAAACATTGAAGATATTTCAAGAGAAATAAATAATTCAATGATTTGATCAAATAATATTACTATGTTTCAAGAGAAAGTAATAGTTTCTACTCGGCCACTACAGTGGAAGTGTGTTGAATCAAGAGCCGACAGTAAGCGTCTTTATTATGGACGCTTTATTCTGGCTCCACTTATGAGAGGACAAGCAGATACAATAGGCATTGCGATGCGAAGAGCTTTGCTTGGAGAAATAGAAGGTACA